CTCACGTTCCGTGAATAGCCGGGACATTGAGGAATATCCAGAAAGGCATTTCGGGAATCGGTCTGATTCTATCTCTGTTCCTTTTGGAATATAGAGGAGCGAAACAATCAACCTATTGATATTGGAAGACCTAGCCGATTCTTCCAATCTATCATTTCTGGGTCCAATGGAATTCAGAGGTATAGGAAGAAGCCCCCTCCAATAGAGATTTTTTCTTTCGACCATATTTCGATTGTTAATACGATATATAAGAAGGACCGCTACTACAAAGAGTATTACACCCTTGATCGTGAAATATCGATTGCTTGTTGACCTCTGTGAATTGCGTGAAGAAAGTATGATACTAAAAATTCGAGGGTCAAAGAGTTTTAGAAAACGTTCTTGGTGGAAAAAAATGTGAATGAAAGACCCTACTAAATTGAATTGAGGCCATGAATCTGAGAAATAGTGAGAATTATTGATCTCTCTCAATATCTCTCTCAATTCGAAAATCCAGAATTTGAATGTATGTTCTGTCATATTCCTCCTCCATAAAAATGGATTTATTATATTTATTAGAAAGATTAAATAAAATTGAAATTTGGTTATTCACCATGTACGAGGATCCTGTTAAGCATCCATGGCTGAATGGTTAAAGCACCCAACTCATAATTGGCGACTTCGTAGGTTCAATTCCTACTGGATGCACGTCAACGGGACCCTCCAATAAATAAGTCTATTAGAATCGGCTCTGTATCAATTGGAATCTTATCATCCATCCATAACGAATCAGTGTGATATATTCATATCATATACGTAATATTTGAACAGTAAAGTAAAAAGTAAAAAGATTCATATCATATACATAATATTTGAACAGTAAAGTAAAAAGTAAAAAGATTCATATCATATACGTAATATTTGAACAGTAAAGTAATAAAGTAAAAAGATTCATATCATATACGTAATATTTGAACAGTAAAGTAAAAAGTAAAAAGAAGTGGGCGAATGACGGGAATTGAACCCGCGTAATGATGAATTCACAATCCAGTGCCTTAATCCACTTGGCTACATCCGCCCCCTACTATTACTATTTTACTATTTAATTCATTTAAAAATTTAATTACTTAAAAATAATATAAAAATATTTTTATATTATTTTTAAGAAAAATTATAAATAAAAGATTAAATTTCAATCATTTCGTTACGCCCTGTTATATAAATAGATAAATAACTTCAAAATAATACTCAATTATTAATCAATCCCCCAAAAGTCTATTATATTTTCAAAACCTCCTATAAACTAAGACTAAGTCTTATTGTTGGGCTTCTCTCGAAGCTAGATCTAAAAGGAAGTTATGAGCATTATGTTCATGCATAACTTCCATACTAAGGTTAGCACCGGTTGATGATATCAGCCCAAGTATTAATTACACGGCCTTGACTATCAACTACGGATTGGTTGAAATGAAATTGAAACCATTGAAATTAAAAAAGCTATAGTGCTGATACCTAAAGCGATACTCACTACAGGCCACGCGGCTAGGGAGAAGTGTAGTGACCGAGAGTTGTTGAAACTAGCATATTGGAAGATCAATCGGCCAAAATAACCATGAGCGTCTACGATATTTTAAGTTTATTACTCTTGACCAAACTTGTAACCTTCATTAGCAGATTCATTTATAGGGAGCCACCGAATACACCAGCTACGTCTAACAAATGTAAAAAAATTAGTTCATAAGAACCGCACGCTTTAACCGGGTTATTCTATTCCACCTCTTAAAAATAAAAGAACTTTAATCAAAATACTTACTTAATAGCATGGCAATACATTTATACAAAACTTCTACTACGAGCACACGCAATGGAACCGTAGACAGTCAATTAAAATCCAATACAAGAAATAATTTGATCTATGG